GTGAAAGCAAAAGTTCCAATATAAAAACTAGTACGAATGGTAGTGATTTAACTATAAGAAAAAGTTCGAATAATCTCGATGTAACTCAAAAATACAGGCATTTGTGGGTTCAATGTGAAAATTGTTATGGATTAAATTATAAGAAATTTTTGAAGTCAAAAATGAATATTTGTGAACAATGCGGATATTATTTGAAAATAAGTAGTTCAGATAGAATCGAACTTTCGGTTGATCCAGGTACTTGGGATCCGATGGATGACGGCATGGTTTCTCTGGATCCCATTGAATTTCATTCAGAAGAGGAACCTTATAAAGATCGTATTGATTCTTATCAAAAAAAAACAGGATTAACAGAGGCTGTTCAAACAGGTACAGGTCAACTAAACGGGATTCCCGTCGCAATTGGGGTTATGGATTTTCAGTTTATGGGGGGTAGTATGGGATCCGTAGTAGGCGAGAAAATCACCCGTTTGATCGAGTATGCTACCAATAAACTTTTACCTCTTATTCTAGTGTGTGCTTCCGGAGGGGCACGCATGCAAGAAGGAAGTTTGAGCTTGATGCAAATGGCTAAAATATCTTCTGCTTTATATGATTATCAATCAAATAAAAAGTTATTCTATGTATCAATTCTTACATCTCCTACTACTGGTGGAGTAACAGCTAGTTTTGGTATGTTGGGGGATATCATTATTGCCGAACCTAATGCCTATATTGCATTTGCGGGTAAAAGAGTAATTGAACAAACATTGAATAAGACAGTACCTGAAGGTTCACAAGCGGCTGAATATTTATTCCATAAGGGCTTATTCGATCCAATCATACCACGTAACCCTTTAAAAGGTGTTCTGAGTGAGCTATTTCAGCTCCACGCCTTTTTTCCTTTCAATAAAAATTCAATCAAGTAGAGTCTTGAGTTCAACTTTTTTTTTGTGGCGAACAACTAGTTAGTTAGTTTATCAGAATCAAAATAAAAAAAAAAAACCAAAAAATGAATTTTTATTTGTTGACATAAGATTTAATTGTAGAAAGAATCATGCGGATAATTGTTGTTTTTTACCAATATTGCTGATTAGTAATATCGGTAAAAAACAACAACATAAACAGCGAATTCTTCCTTCGAATTAGGAGGCAAGGCAAATAAAACGAATTTCGTGTTCTGTTCGCCTCTTCTATATGTATATATTTCAAATATAGAAAATATAGAATCTTGTTCTATATCTCCCAAGAAGTCCCCTTTTTATAAGAATTCCTGCTCTTGGGTCGGATTCTAACGAATCTTTCGGGGATTTTTAAATTTTTAAGAGACTCTTTTTTTATTAAAAAAGAAATTAGAAGAAGAGGATAAGAACAATATAAGAATAAAAATAAAAGAAGTAAGAATAATAAAGAAAGTGGATTATCATACATACATCTATTTCATGTAGAAAGATGAATAAGTACGTTTATTTAGTTCGACATTGCTTGCACTTATTATATATACTCACTTCGATATACTTAGTATACTAATATACGAATTATAATTATTATAAGATATCCTTATAACAATAACAGGTACAAATATTAAATCGAGGTACCCCATTCTATGACAATTCTCAACAACTTACCCTCCTTTTTTGTGCCTTTAGTGGGCCTAGTATTTCCGGCAATTGCAATGGCCTCTTTATCTCTTCATGTTCAAAAAAAAAAGATTTTTTAAATCTGATGTGGTCAAATCTCATCTAGTTTTTTTTTCAATACTTAGCGAACAAGGATATCCATTTAGTAGAATATTGTATAAGAATAACAGGTGTCTTTCTCCGAACATAAATGAAAAAGATCTTATACATGTGTAAACATTATATATGGACAGACGAATTCTAGCAATTAAAAAAAAAAATAGGCTGGGATCTGAACTCATGTCTGAAAGTAAAGTAAATCTATCCATATGTATGTAGCTATTGATAGGGAATCATATGAAGGGGATGCTTTTATTTTATTATATCTAACAAATTCGATTAATTACTACTAAAAGTTCACATCAGAATAGTACTAGTTGATGAGAGTTACTTCGGAAAAAAAGTAAAGTGAATTTTTTTTTTTGTTATTTCATAAAATGCAACTGGATCTACTATGTATGAGTTGGCGATCAGAATATATATGGATAGAATTTATAGCAGGATCTCGCAAAACAAGTAATTTCTGCTGGGCGTTTATCCTTTTTTTAGGTTCATTAGGATTCTTATTGGTTGGAATTTCTAGTTATCTTGATAAGAATTTGATATCCTTCTTTCCGTCTCAACAAATCCTTTTTTTCCCACAAGGGATCGTAATGTCTTTCTATGGGATCGCGGGTCTCTTTATTAGTTCCTATTTGTGGTGCACAATTACATGGAATGTAGGTAGCGGTTATGATCGATTTGATAGAAAAGAAGGAATAGTGTGCATTTTTCGTTGGGGATTTCCTGGAAAAAATCGCCGCATCTTTTTACGATTCCTTATGAAAGATATTCAGTCCATCAGAATAGAAGTAAAAGAGGGTATTTATGCTCGTCGTGTCCTTTATATGGAAATCAGAGGCCTGGGAGACGTTCCCTTGACTCGTACTGATGAGAATTTGACTCCACGGGAAATTGAGCAAAAGGCTGCGGAATTGGCCTATTTCTTGCGTGTACCGATTGAAGTATTTTGAAAAAAGAAACTGCAAAATAAATGCTTTCTCAGCAAGAGGAAAACCCCTAAGAATCCTCCTTTTTCTATAAGCATAACTTACTTAATTAAAGTTTCTTCAGAATTCAGAACGCCTCGTGGGGCCGAAGCAAGGCAAACGTGTACGTGGCGGCCATAATATAAAACAAAACCTTTTTTGTTTTTGTCTGTCAATTTTTTTTTCGAAATATTTGATATTTTCTTTTTTAATAAACAGGAAGTTCTTTCATTTCGAAATCCGAAATCATTATTGGAATCTTTATTTGAATCTTTCGGGCATTCATCAAAGGGGAGTAATTACTTCGAATATTTGATCAATTAAGATATCTGGAAACAATCTATTTTTTATTATTTCTTCATTTGAATTCGAATTCGAAGTGGATTCTTCTTCTATTTCTGTATTTTTTCTACACTAGATTCAAGGACTAACCTCTGAATCACAACTAAAAAATGAGGGCTCGATTAATAAATTAATAATTAATAGGCGCGATACCTTATAATAGAACTTATGCTTGATAGAAATATTAGATCGCATAGAGTCAACGAATGAGGTGAAGATGAAAAAATGACAAAAAAGAGCGCATCTATTCCCCTTCGATATCTTTCATTTATAGTATTTGTAGTCTTTTTGCCCCGGTGGATCACTCTCTCATTTAATAAAAGTCTAGAATCTTGGGTTACTAATTGGTGGAATACTAGGCAATCCGAAACTTTTTTGAACGATATTCAAGAAAAGAGTATTCTAGAAAAATTCATAGAATTAGAGGAGCTATTTCTCTTGGATGAAATGGTAAAGGAATTCCCGGAAAGACATCTACAAAAGTTTCGTATGGGGCTCCACAAAGAAACAATCCAATTGATCAAGATACACGATGAGGATCATATCCATACAATTTTGCACCTCTCGACAAATCTAATCTGTTTCGTTATTCTAAGTGCTTATTCTATTCTGGGTAATGAAGAACTTGTTTTTCTTAATTCTTGGGTTCAAGAATTCCTATATAATTTAAGCGACACAATAAAAGCCTTTTCCATTCTTTTAGTAACTGATTTATGTATCGGATTCCATTCGCCCCACGGTTGGGAACTAATGATTGGCTATGTCTATAACGATTTTGGATTTTTTCATAATGATCAAATTATATCTGGTCTTGTTTCCACTTTTCCAGTCATTCTAGATACAATTTTCAAATATTGGATTTTCCTTTATTTAAATCGTGTATCTCCGTCACTTGTAGTGATTTATCATTCAATGAATGACTGAAAAACGAGTCAAGAAGAATGTTTCTTACTTTGTACCTAAGCAAAGCATTCCAGGTCGTACTTACCTTACTCTTTCTACCCATTCAGAGGATTCCTCCTATATTCCAGTAAAATTATTTCAGTAAATAGCAAAATCGTGGATAGGGAACTATACTAGCGACCTACCCAATTTTATTGTAGAAATTTTCGGGATCAACGATTGGACCATGCAAATTAGAAATACTTTTTCTTCAATAAAGGAAGAAATTACTCGATTCATTTCCGTATCACTCATGATATATATAATAACTCGGGCCTCCATTTCAAATGCATATCCCATTTTTGCGCAGCAGGGTTTTGAAAATCCACGAGAAGCCACTGGTCGTATTGTATGCGCCAATTGCCATTTAGCTAATAAACCTGTGGATATTGAGGTTCCGCAAGCGGTACTTCCTGATACTGTGTTTGAAGCAGTTGTTAGAATTCCTTATGATATGCAACTGAAACAAGTTCTTGCTAATGGTAAAAAGGGGGGGTTGAATGTAGGGGCCGTTCTTATTTTACCGGAAGGGTTTGAATTAGCCCCCCCCAGTCGTATTTCTCCCGAGATGAAAGAAAAGATAGGCAATCTATCTTTTCAGAATTACGGCCCCACTAAAAAAAATATTCTTGTGATAGGGCCTGTTCCTGGTAAGAAATATAGTGAAATCATCTTTCCTATTCTTTCCCCGGATCCCGCGACTAATAAAGAAGTTCACTTCTTAAAATACCCAATATACGTAGGTGGTAACAGGGGAAGGGGCCAGATTTATCCCGACGGGACAAAAAGTAACAATACGGTTTATAATGCTACAGCAGCGGGTATAGTAAGCAAAATCATACGAAAAGAAAAAGGGGGGTACGAAATAACCATAACGGATGCATTGGATGGACGCCAAGTGGTTGATATTATCCCTCCAGGACCAGAACTTCGTGTTTCAGAGGGCGAATCTATCAAACTTGATCAACCATTAACAAGTAATCCTAATGTGGGTGGATTTGGTCAGGGAGATGCAGAAATAGTACTTCAA